CACACCTGTAACCCAAGTCAATTCACGAGGTTTTTTAAAGCCGCCGGTGAGATACACGCGAAATACGTGCAGGATCATCATTAGGACCATCATACTTGCCGACCATCGATGAACTGATCGGATTAACCAACCAAAATTAGCTTCAGTCATTATATATTGAACAGAAGCAAAGGCCTCCGTAACGGTCGGACGATAATAAAAAGTCATAGCAAACCCGGTAGCTACTTGTACTAAAAAACAAGTAAGCGTAATTCCCCCTAGACAATAAAATATGTTGACGTGAGGAGGAACATATTTACTAGTTATATCATCGGCAATTGCCTGAATCTCAAGACGTTCTTCGAACCAATCATAGATTTTATTGAGATAGGTAAATCAAGGGGACCCCCCCGGAGAACCGTATATGAAAATTTCATCTCGTACGGCTCAAACAGAAACACCCAAATACTAGTTCTAACGGATGTGTGTAATATAAAGTTTGAAATTTATTAATTCTATGATTTATGATTCAATTTTTTTTTGAAGATACTAAAGAATAAAAATCCGAAAGCTCTTCTTTGTGGTTATAATGCCAAAAAATCAAGTCGGCTCATTCGTCTATATATTGATCGTTATAGGCCTCTTGAATCTTCTATTTACCTATTTTCTTTGGTGTTATTTATGTGTAATGCGGCTTTACTGCTGTTTTCTTTATTATTGATAGGAATTCTCTTGTTAAGACCCTATGAATTGATTAAAACCTCAGATTCATACTAAAACCACGATGATTCAATAAAACCCTTTCAAACTAAGTCTAAGTCCCAAAATTCCCTGAGTAAGAACCATTGGATCATCACTTATTCAATGAATAGATATAATGACTAAAAATCCAAACCAAAGAAACCTTTGTTTTGTCCTTTGATCAAAATAAGCATAAACGAAAGTTTGAAAGAATAAAAATATTTCTATTTATAACTTCTAACTCTTTGAAAAAATTTTTTGAAGTCCGGACACGAGGTCTGACTATTAAGTATGAATCATAGTTCTAATAGTAATCTATTTCATATATTCCGTGCTCCAGATACTAGAATGAATATCCGACGAAGTAAAACCATCTCTATCAAGATGACAGACCCATTCTCTGTACTATCCATAGGATCATTTATACCAAGTCACACACTCATATTCCGGAAATACAGAAACAAAGAAATTCCACGGTCAAACTACCAAAATAGAATGGGATAAAAATCAGAAACCTAAACGCTTCACTTTGTATTGAAAAAGCCAGTTAATGGTTCTTGTGAATCTAATTCATTGAAATTCCATCCAGTAAAATGGAAGAATTATAAATCTCCAAAATAATAGATAGGAATATCGCGAATAGAGCCATTGCGAGACCCATCAAAGGAGTAGTTCCCCACCCAGGAGCTACTTTACCATATTCTGAATTCAATGGTTTCAATAAACTCCCCGCATTAGTTCGTTTTGGGCGGCCAGATCTAGAACTACCTTCAACGGTTTGTGTAGCCATAATATTTTATATTCAGTAAGATCTGTTGACTTTGTATACCATTCCGTTGTAAATAAATGATCTTATCATAGATCCATTGTGGTCTTAAAACTTTATAATGTCTTAAAACTATATAATCATGGAAACAGCAACCCTAGTTGCCATCTTTTTATCTGGTTTACTTGTAAGTTTTACTGGGTACGCCTTATATACTGCTTTTGGGCAACCCTCTCAACAACTAAGAGATCCATTCGAGGAACACGGGGACTAGTTGAAGTACGGATCCTCCCAATATTGGGAGGATCCGTACTTCAATTGAGATAATGACAAATCATTTCACCTTTTTAGTTGGAACTTTAGGCGGGTCTCGAAAAAAGATAGCGAAAAAAATGATTCCTAGAGTTGAGACTAAAAGGAATGTATAAACCAATGCTTCCATAGATTCGATCGTGGTTTACAATTATAGCTTCCATACCTGTTTATTTGGGATCGTCTCCCGGATAAATAAAGAACAAGAGTCAAAGAAAAGGCAGTGATTCAAATCAAGATTTATCTGGTACCCCATCTAAAAATCACAAAAAGAAAATAAAAATGAAAAGTAACAAGTAACAAAGCATATTGTATCAGACTACTTGTCTTCTTGTAGTTGGATCTCCAAGTTTTTGGAATGCTCCAAATTCCACTTGAGCATCTAAATCTGGATCAATACCAGCAAAAACATCTCGAAACAAGGTTCTAGCACCATGCCAAATGTGTCCGAAGAAGAAGAGCAAAGCAAACGAAGCATGTCCAAAAGTAAACCAACCACGTGGACTGCTACGAAAAACGCCATCGGATTTCAAAGTAGCACGATCTAATTCAAAAATCTCACCCAATTGAGCACGTCTAGCATATTTTTTCACAGTAGCGGGATCGCTATAACTGACTCCGTTGAGTTCGCCGCCATAGAACTCGACAGTTACACCTACTTGTTCGACACTATATTTAGATTCCGCCCTTCTAAAAGGAACATCGGCTCTAACAATTCCGTCTCCGTCTACCAAAACAACCGGAAATGTTTCAAAAAAAGTAGGCATACGACGTACAAAAAGTTCGCGCCCCTCTTTATCTCTAAAGATAGGATGTCCTAACCACCCAACAGCTATTCCATCCCCGTTGTCCATTGAGCCCGCTCTGAATAACCCCCCCTTTGCCGGATTATTGCCGATGTAATCATAAAAAGCTAGTTTTTCGGGAATTTTAGACCAAGCTTCAGATAAACTTTGATTTTCAGCCAACCCAGCACCAATTCTTCGATATATTTCTTGTTGGAAGTATCCTTGATCCCATTGATAACGAGTGGGACCAAATAATTCAATCGGGGTAGTTGCTGAACCATACCACATAGTTCCAGCAACTACAAAAGCGGCAAAAAAGACAGCAGCAATACTACTGGAAAGGACGGTTTCAATATTTCCCATACGTAATCCTTTGTATAGGCGTTGAGGTGGACGTACACTAAGATGGAATAGACCCGCCAATATGCCCAAGGTCCCTGCTGCAATATGATGAGAGGCTATTCCTCCCGGAACAAAAGGATCAAAACCCTCCACACCCCACGCTGGATTTACGGATTGTACCCTTCCAGTTAGTCCATAAGGATCGGACACCCATATTCCAGGACCATACAATCCTGTTACATGAAATGCACCAAAACCAAAGCAAGCCACCCCTGATAGAAATAAATGAATTCCAAAGATCTTAGGCAAATCCAAAGAGGGTTTTCCTGTACGTTCATCAGTAAATATTTCTAGATCCCAATACACCCAATGCCAGATAGCTGCCAAAAAGCACAAGCCCGAAAACACAATATGTGCCCCGGCCACACCTTCGTAACTCCAAATACCCGGATTCGTTACAGTACCCCCTGTGATACTCCAACCGCCCCATGAATTGGTTATTCCTAAACGAGTCATGAAGGGTATAACGAACATACCCTGTCTCCACATTGGATCAAGAACAGGATCAGAAGGATCAAAAACTGCTAATTCGTATAGAGCCATCGAACCGGCCCAACCAGCAACCAGAGCTGTATGCATTATATGGACAGAAATCAAACGACCGGGATCATTCAATACGACGGTATGAACACGATACCAAGGCAAACCCATGGAAATACCCCTTTATCAATGAAAAATAGACACAATGTAACTTTATTGCATTGGAAAAAACTATGCTGTGGACCCTCTTTTTAGTGGATTATCTTGGGGAAAGAATTAATATTTGTTTGATTTGTTAATATTTGTTTGATTCTTTTCAATTACTTTTAGTAATAATGAAACTATTTTGTTCGTAGGAACAAAAAGAAGCAGATCTATTCTACACCCGATAAGTACCAATACGCAATGGTAGGGGAGTTGATACCATTTTATATGAGTGAATGCATATATATATTTGTTCATCATTCAAAGGACTTATTTGTAATAATTTTCCTTTATTCATTTTGTCTTCTTTATCTTTTTTTATGAACTTAGTCAATCTATGGATAAAATATGATAAAGGCCAATATTAGTAGGACACTAAATCCATTGTTACGCTTTCACATCAAAGTGAGATATAGTACTTAATTTTTATTTTATTTAATGCCTATTGGTGTTCCAAGAGTACCTTTTCGAAGTCCTGGAGAGGAAGATGCATTGTGGATTGACGTATAGTGCGACTTGTCAGATATATTGGGTCATATGGTATTTCCCCATTCTCTTCCCCGATCGAGATATCCTCCCCTTCGCCCAAGAAAGATTGATTGAATTATCAAAAATTTGGAGCGTGAAGTTCAATTAGATCCATTTTTTCGGGAGGGTATACAGATTAATATTATCAATTAGAATAATTTATGGTTATCTTGGTTAGGCCAATAAAATGAAGTATCCAGGCTCCGTTTAGAAAAAAACCGGTAATAAATCTATTTATGATTACTATTTCTATCATATTCTATCATATTCTATTTACTATTTCTATCATATTCGATTTCTTTATATATTTATAATAGAAGTGATCTCAAACTGTTAATCAATCGAGTAATATGATGAATGCATTGAATATCTGTTGTAAGACATGAAATAAATTGTAAAAAGGAAGTCGTAGCAAAAGGACGTGGTATTGGGGCATTTGTCATATATGTGCAAATCCAAATCGGGCGGATCTTTACTCGGAGTAGAGCATAAACCTAAAAAAATTGAAGAAGCCCATTCAGGAACAAGAAAATTACATCGCGATTGAGATTGTATCTCGATGAAACAATACATCAATGAAAAGTTAGTTAGATAAATTTAGTAATTTTTTTTATAGATAAACAAAACAGGCCAAAACCCATCTTTTTTGAAAAATGAAAGAAAAGCCCCTTTTTATAAGTTAAAAGCCTGGTATGAAAAAAAAAAAATAAATAAATAAAAGAAAGCGCTAGAATCTACATCTACACATTGATTCTTTTATTTTTTTTCGTTATTTTTGTTGAACCGTATGCATCAAAAGGTGCATGTACGGTTTCTAAGGGATACAACTTTATCCCAATCAACCGACTTTATCGAGAAAGATTACTTTTTTTAGGCCAAGGGGTTGATAGCGAGATCTCGAATCAACTTATTGGTCTTATGGTATATCTCAGTATAGAGGATGATACCAAAGATCTATATTTGTTTATAAATTCTCCTGGCGGATGGGTAATACCCGGAGTAGCTATTTATGATACTATGCAATTTGTGCGACCAGATATACAGACAATATGCATGGGATTAGCCGCTTCAATGGGATCTTTTATTCTGGTCGGAGGAGAAATTACCAAACGTCTAGCATTCCCTCACGCTTGGCGCCAATGAGTTTTTTATTTGATTTGAGAGAAAAAAGAAGACTATGCCTTCGCGCTATATGAAATATGAATATTAAGTAATAATAGCATGGCACTTCGAATTCGATATGATAAATTTTTTTAACCCTTAAATTATGTATCGAAAGAGTAGTATGAGATAAAAGGTATTTCCGATTTTATCTAATCTATCGGGAAGCCTATTTCAGCGTCACAAACTTTTTTGTTTTCACGCCGGGAGGCTCTTAACAATATTTAGGTTATGAAAGAATATGAAAATAAAAAAAATCTTGTTTTTTTATTTGAAAAAAAAAAAAAAAAGAAACTTTGGGATTGCTAAATAACAGACGAAATAAATATATAAAGCAACGGAGCCATCATAGTATTTTTGAACTACTCCAAAAACAAAAAGAAGGGTGGTTATTGGATCATTTACCAACCCGAGTCTGATAGACCCTATATTTAATTTATTTGATATTTAAGTAAGGTAAAAACGAATTCCATTATAGAGCCGTATGCAATGCGTAAAAGATGCCTGTACGGTTGTTCAATTATATATTTTATTATTCTTTATCTCTTCACCTTATCATCATGCGAGATAGAATAAACATTTATTATGTTATATCATCAGGGTAATGATCCATCAACCTGCTAGTTCTTTTTATGAGGCACAGACGGGAGAATTTATCTTGGAAGCGGAAGAACTTTTGAAGCTGCGCGAAACCGTCACAAGGGTTTATGTACAAAGGACAGGCAAACCCTTATGGGTTGTATCCGAAGATATGGAAAGAGATGTTTTTATGTCAGCAACAGAAGCCCAAGCTCATGGAATTGTTGATCTTGTAGCGACTGAATAAAAAAGAAAAAATAACAAAAATTTCAGACGAATTGGTGATTTGAGATTTTATCTTCTTACCGGATTTAATATTCTATTCATTAATCTATTAATATAGAAATAAAATAATTCATAATCATCCGGTTAAGATCGATCTAAACCAGCCCATTATGTATATGATTCAATATGCCAACTATTAAACAACTTATTAGAAACACAAGACAGCCAATCAGAAATGTCACGAAATCCCCCGCTCTTGGGGGATGTCCTCAGCGACGAGGAACATGTACTAGGGTGTATGTGCGACTCGTTCAGATCATGGGCTAGGACAAAAGAAAGAAAACAATTGATCCAGTATCAACGATCAGTACCAGTGAATAGACTAGAATGGAAGAACTCCATTCAATATCTAAAAATCAAAAAGATCTATCCTTCTATTGTGGTATCAAATGTATGGTTTCCGTTGGTGCAAATCCAATCAACTCGTTTTAAATTTAAGATGAGAAAGAATTCTCCATTGATAGCAAATGATATCCATTAAGCAGGGGAAATACTATTTTAAAAAGCAGAAAAATTATGCCTTACTCTTGCAAGAACGGACTAACAGGGTCAGCTACTCAGCTAATCTTCATAATTAAATACCGTTACTGTATAAGTAGATCTCATTGTGAAAGACCTCGTACTGGATAATTATGGGTAGAGCCAAAGAGTGTGAACTGTACAAGTTAACAATAACATTGATTAAATGAAAGAAGGGCTCCGGTGTATAGAGAGGACCTCACCGTTTAAGAAGTAACCATAGAAACGATGGAACCCACTATATCCATTTATATTTACTACTTTTATGTGTTTTTGATACCTAATATCAATACAATTTTTTTCTAGGCATTTCACCTAGAAAAAAAAAAAAAAATCGTGGTCGGGAAGGTTATAGTAGCAAAAGCCATTGGAATTTAAATTTTATACATTGGAAGAATCCGTTTTGTTATTAATAGACTAGGATACGGGAAGGGAATAACTGAAAGAAAGGAAATCGATTAGTTATTCATCAAAGTTTCATTTATTCAATGACCAGAATTAAACGAGGGTATATAGCTCGAAGACGTAGAACAAAAATTCGTTTATTTGCATCAACCTTTCGAGGGGCTCATTCAAGACTTACTCGTACTATTACTCAACAGAAAATAAGAGCTTTGGTTTCGGCTCATCGGGATAGAGGTAGACAAAAGAGAGATTTTCGTCGGTTGTGGATCACTCGGATAAATGCAGTAATTCGCGAGAATAAAGTATACTTAAGTTATAGTAAATTTATACACAATCTGTACAAGAGACAGTTACTTCTTAATCGTAAAATACTTGCACAAATAGCTATATTAAATAAGAGTTGTCTTTATATGATTTCCAATGAGATCATAAAATAAAGAGATTGGAAGGAATCCGTTGGAATAGTTTAAATGGAGTTCCCTGGAGAATGAACTCTGGGAAGGTAGAGTAGAAATTAGTATGATAAAATATGATAAAGTCATCAAAATGAAGAAAGACGTTAAATAAAAAATATTTATTCCTCTTCTCCCATTTTTTTTCTTACGACAGGACATTTCGATTTTACGATTTTTCGAACAAAAAAAAAAAGTCAATCCGCATTTGAGTTTGGATTGGAATTTTATTTTGATTCAATTCAATTGAAGAGTCAACCTATTTTTTTTCTGGTTCTAAGACCAGCAGCTCTAGCGGTTGACTCGCTTCTTTCAAATTGTTTCTCATTATTAAGAAAAGGTAACGGAGATAAAATACGAGCTTGTTTTATAGCAATAGTAATTAATCGTTGTTGTTTTAAGGTCAATCTATTCACCCGTCTAGATAATATTTTTCCTTGTTCGCTAATAAATCGACTAATTAAACTCATGTTTCTATAATCAATTCGATCCCCCGATTGGATCGGAGGCAAACGCCTACGAAAAGATCGCTTAGATTTAAGAAAGATTCGCTTGGATTTATCCATGGTTTGTTTATTCCTTATCCTGAAAATCCCAATCCTATATTCTTAATTCTACATCATCTTTGATCCGATCGAAATAGGATTTGGTTTGTTTATATTTATTTGTTTATATTTTTTTATATTTAAATAAATTCAAAAATAAATTAAAATAAATTATATATATATATTGTTATATATAATATGTAATTTTTCATCTTCCTTGGAAGACTGACACACGAGCGATCGGTTCGATCTATTTCTTTATCTCCCCATGAATCGTATGTTTGTAACAACAGGGACAGAATTTTCTCAATTCCAATCGACTAGGCGTATTGTGTCGATTCTTTTGAGTAATATATCTGGAAATGCCCATTGATTCCTTATTAACACGATTTCGAACACAACTGGTACATTCCAAAATAACCGTTACTCGGACATCTTTACCCTTAGCCATGAACCTCCTTTGTTTTTTGATTCACTCAATTCTTTAATTTTCCGACCCGAAGCAAGGAAGAAGAAAGGACACAAAAATAGAAGCAGGTAACTCGAAATCAAATTATGAAAGAAATATTTTGTTGCAATCAATATAGTAATAAATAATAAGTAATATAATGATTTCTAACTATATTTATAATTTTTAATTGCCGTACAGTATTTCATTTTCAGTTAAGTATCTTGTATGATATTGTTGCCCCAACCACCGCATTTCCATTCTATTATTAATTTAATTTGAGCCTGAGCCCGAGTTCATAGTTTCACTGAGGGTGAAACCGCTTTTTCTTTGTTTTTTTTTTTTTTTTTAGAAAGAATAAGTAAAAAAAGAAAAAAAGAAAAAACAAAGAAAAAAAGAAGGGAGGGGTAGGGATTAGTTACAGATATTTGATTGTATCTCTAATCTTCTTCCCCCTTCCCATATCAATAGCTAGAATGAAAAAAAGGGGAATATCAACGCATCCGGAAAAAAACGATTGATCTCTATCAATAAACCTGCTAAAGACCCGAACCATAGAGTACTTACTACCGGTGCCACGGAGAGATATGTTTTTAGATCTCGCATTTTAAAAACTCCTCTTTCTGTATTCGTTATTGTAATTTTATTGTAATTTGTAATACATAATGGTAATACATATATGACCGGATGTGTATATGTAGTTAATGACTTACCACTTGTACGCGGAGTTCCTAATTCAAATTGAAATGTACAAAATAGATATTTATTAAAAGAAAAAAATACGTCCATTTCCGCCTTAAATTCCTAAAAAATATTAATTTTTTGTGGTAGATTTCATATTTATTTCATACTTTATATAAGTCTTTTACCATATTATATGTTTGTTATATGATATATGAGACCAAAAGGAAGAAGGAAGAAATGATAAGATAGTTTGTGTATATCAATGTAGGAAATAAAGATGTGGAAAACAAGACAGGGATTCTCTACAATGACACTGTAGACCAATTGAAAGGGATGTAGCGCAGTTTGGTAGCGCGTTTGTTTTGGGTACAAAATGTCACGGGTTCAAATCCTGTCATCCCTACCTATTACTTATCTTCTGAGCAGTAACGAGGGATCAATTGAGATCAATTAATAAAATTGTACATACATAATTAAATAAATATTTCATTTTTATTTTTTATAGTATATATATATGCAAGATAAATTGGGGTTACAAAATATTTATTGTGATAATAAAGCGCTCTTAGTTCAGTTCGGTAGAACGTGGGTCTCCAAAACCCGATGTCGTAGGTTCAAATCCTACAGGGCGTGATTCTGTGTTCTTGTTAATCGCGGGAGGTCAAAATTACACTAAAATAATTGAGCAGCAACCTAAATTTGACCTCCCGCGGATTAAAGGA